ATCATTGATACAAATAATATCCAAATACCAAATACGCCTTCTATATAACCTCTGCAAAGAAGAAGAAGCTCTTGGAAAGGTAAAATAAAGGACTTGCTCTTCCGCCGTAAAGAATTCTTCCAAGAACCCCGAGCCCGATCTTTTCAAAAAAGCACGTACAGTACTTTTATGTTTACGAGCCAAAGTTCTAGCACAAGACAGTCGAAGTATATACTTTATTCGATATAAACTCTTTTTTTGTGAGGATCCACTATAATAATGAGAAATATTTCTGCAGATACGCCCAAATCGGACAACAATATCAGAATCTGATAAATCAATCCAAACGGCCTTACTAATAGGATGCCCCAACACGTTACAAAATCTCGCCTTAGCCAATGATCCAATCAGAGGAACAATTGGAACAAGAGTATCGAACTTTTTAATAGGATTATCAATTAGAAATAAATTTTCTAGCATTTGACTGCGTACCATTGAAGGGTTTAGTCGCGCACTTGATAAATAGCCCAGAAGGGCTAGGGAATTATTAGATAATTGGTTTATACAGATCCGTCCCGGCTGAGACCATAGGTAAAAATGACATTTCCATAAATTGACAAAAAAATATGTCCATTTTTTCATCAAAAGGGGCGTCCCTTTGGAAGCGAGAATTGATTTTCCTTGATACCTAATATAATGCATTAAAGGGTCCTTAAACAACCATAGATTGTCCTGAAAGACCTTAGCAAAAGCTTCTACAAGTCCAAGATGTTCTAGTTTTCCATAGAAAAAGATTCGTTCAAGAAGGGCTCCAGAAGACGTTGAGCATAAATGAGAAGATTGGTTACGAAGAAAGACGAAGACGGATTCGTATTCACATAGATGAGAATTATATAGGACGAAGAAAAACCTTTGATTTGAAAAAAAAGAACTGGCTTTATTTGGAGTATTCCAACTACGATACTCGTGGAGAAAGAATCTTAATAAATGTAAAGAAGAAGCGTCTTTTACCCAGTAGCGAAGAGTTTGAACCAATATTTCCAGATGGGCTGGGTAGGGTATTAGTATCTCTAATACATAAATTAGATGTGAAAATTTGTCCTCTAAAAAAGGGAATATTGAATGAATTGATCGTAAATTATGAGATTTCACTATTCCTTTCCTTTCTAGCGAAGATAATAATCGGAGATAAAACGGAATTTCTACAATGACTGCAAATCCTTCTGATATCATTTGAAAATGATAATTCTTGTTGCGCCCCAAAAAATGATTTTGGTTAAAATCATTAGCAAAAAGAATAAAATGCTTCTGTTCATACTGATACATTCGCTCAATTGCACGTTTCACACTTAGTAAACTTAATTTATTAGAACCTGAATTTTCCAACAAAACGGACCTATTTATATTTAAACCATGATCATGTACAAGTGCATAAATATACTCCTGAAAGATAAGTGGATATAAGAAGTAGTGTTGTTGAGATCTATTTAGCTTTAAATATCTTTGGAATTCCTCCATTTGAAATTCTAGTTGAACTAAAAGTAGAGGATTTTGAGGGTTATCAATGAAACATAGTGCGATACAGTCAAAACGAGGTATTCGAGTAATAAACGAATAAATACCTCGGATACAGGTAAACTTATCAACGGATTCTCTATCCTCTCTTTTCCATTTAAACGAATAAGTTTATGTTCGTTATAGGATAACAAAAGACTTAGAAATCCTTTATTTTTTCAACCTAATCGCTCTTTTGATTTTGGAATTTTTTTATCAATATACTGTTTCTTCTACACACACATTTCTATTCCATAATGGAAAATGTCAATAGTTAGGATTCATTAAAATATAAAGAATTCGTTCATGGGATAATCCCTTCCCGTATCAGGCACTAATACATTTTTAACGTCTAATTAGATCGGGTAATCGTTCAAATTAAGAACAGAAGCTCGTTGCTTTTTCCCTATAATCAATAATCATATAAATATCAATAAATTGAAGCCATTAGGGCTATATATCCATTTATTCATCCGACCCAACTTGAAATTGAATTCATTTTGTTCCGTTTCAAAAAAGAACACAACAATTTGTACCGATTCGGAAAGAATGAAATATTCTCAGAACTCTTCGTTGATCCGACATGCTATTTTTTCCATTCATTCCCTTTAAGGATCAGTCGTGGTCTTCCAAACTTTACCGATGGTATGGACGAATCCCTCGCTTCATCCAAATGTGTAAAAGATCCTAGCCGCACTTAAAAGCCGAGTACTCTACCGTTGAGTTAGCAACCCGAATAAAAAGGGTTTCTATAAATAAGAAAAAAAAAAAAGAGATAAATGTCAAAATTTATAGACCACCTCTTCGTTCTTACGGTATCGACTTTTAAATCAAAAACCCTATTCTTATTATATCAAATTATATCAAAGAGAATTAAAGGAATCCCATCGTTTGAATAATATAAGGGAAAAATAAAACCTCTTATAATTATATTAATTTGATACACTGTTGTCAAGTAGTCAATATCCATGTTGAGAAAATAATACAATGGAAAAACAAAATAAATGGAATTTATTTCAATACTATTTAAAAAAGGACTTGTGTTGGATTGGCACTACATAGCTGAAAAAAGTTTAGATAGAGGAATAAAAAAGACCAAGTATAAAAAAATATCAGACTGAATCAATAATAAGTAACTAGAATAAAAAAGGGAGGATTCCTTGGTTATTACTTATTAATATAGTTTCAACGAAAACCGACCAATTGAAGGAATTCGCATAATTTTCTATTTATAGGTTATAGGATCAAACACCCCGAGTTTTGTCGTTCTAGAACCTGATATTTTATAGAAGCAATGAAAAATAGATATGAGTAGAATCCAAAAAGGAAAAAAAAAATATATATAAATACAAAAATTTATATATATATAATAAGAATTACTGCCCCTTTCTATTTCTTTATTTCCTTAAGTCAATTTTGTTTGATTAGGACCAAGTGACTTAAAAACCTCCGCTTTTTTTAAAAGATCCCGAACAGTTCCTGTGGGCTGAGCGCCCTTTTCAAGGAAATATAGAATAGCAGGAACGTTTAAATAACTTTGATTCTTTATCGGATCATAAAAACCTACGTTCCGAAGATCTCTTCCTTCTCTTCGGGATCGAACATCAATTGCAACGATTCGATAGACGGCTCATTGGGATAGATCTAAGTAAATGAACAAGACCCCCCCTAGAAACGTATAGGAAGTTTTCTCCTCGTACGGCTCGAGAAAAAATGATTTGGAGTTTTGTCTACGTATAGAATTATAATTTATGGCAAAGGAGTTGATAAAATAAATTAGAATGGGATTTAACTCATTTTTTTTCTTCCTCCTTCCTGAAAAAAAATTTGTACCCATAACTATCATTTGTACCCATAACTCAAGTTGGATAATTCTCAAATAGCTTAAAAGAAAAAAATATTTAGGCAATTTATTTCATTTTTTGAATGGTCTTTAACCCCCTCTTGTTTGTCTCATTTAATCTTTATCTTTATTATTATCCAGTTATTGAGACAATTGAAAAAACGGTATTTCCTTGTTCTGGGATCCTTTTTCTTTGTTTTAAATCAGTAGGTTTAGACATTACTTCGGTGCTTCTTAATCCTTACAAAATGGCAGCAACATACCCCTTTTGTGATTTCTTTCTATCAAAGAATCATATAAACGCTCGATTCCCGCGTGATACACTTTGAATCGAAAGACTTTTATCAATTTCAACAAATTTTACTTTTGAATTAAAAACTTGACTGAATCGGATCCTTTCAATTTCGATATTGATATATATGATATACTTACGAAGTTGTTCCAATTTATTGATTGGTATTAACCCTAGATTCTTGCCCCTGAAAGATGAATCCATACTTTCTACCCGAGCTCCATCATGTACTATATTCATTACAACCTAACAAAAAAAGGATTCTAGTGAAAACAGAACAGATGTCGGATCAAGAGCACCTTCATTCATAGAAAAGATGGCGGATGTATAAGAATAAAAATCCACACCGGATCGTGTCCTTCAAGTCGCACGTTGCTTTCTACCACAGCGTTTCAAACGAAGTTTTACCATAACAAAAAATTCCCCAAATTTGAAACCCATATGGAATTGATTCAATTATGGAATCATGAATAGTCATTGGTTCCGTCGATACATAAACATATTAATCTATACTCTCTTTTTTCTATACAAATTCTTCTATACAAAGACAAAGATGGCAAAAATTTTTTTGAAGCAATCTTAGCAAGACCCCACCTATTATTGTATGTTATTGTATGAATGCAACACGTTAACTTTACTTTTTATTAAAAAATTTAAAATATATGTTTCTTTTCGAATTGAACCATCAACGATTTAAAGCAGATAAATGGATTGAGCAAAAAAACCCATTTTTATTTTTTGTGTGAGATAGATAAAAAAGACCGATCGAAGAGAATATTTTAGTACTTGTTCTTTCGATTCGAATTTTATTAATAAGATAAGATGAACGAATTAGGGGTTTTTCATACCTATCAGATAGACTGAACTACAGTCTTTATTATGGATCCGTTACATATGTAACTTGATTCGTTATTAATGAGATTCGGACATACACAGATATACATACATATATTTAAATGAAGACCTCCTGTTACTGTTCCTAATTAAAAACTATCTATCCCACGACTCTCTGGGAATGCTGAATTAGAACAAAAACAAAAAAGTATCCCTTTTGGTGAAAGGATACTCTCTAGGGACAAAGACAAACAAGTCCAAATTAGGCGCTTGCTCCTAATTTTTTAGTTTACCCAAACCCAGTCTTGTCTTAAGAGACTTAATCCCATTAATTAAATGTAATAATCCCCCTCTTGTTTAGAATAAAGAGATCCTAATAATTTGGCTACCCCATTTTTTTTAAGTTTAATTTTAATGGATAAAGAATAAGATATAGGAAAGAAGTGCTCTTTCTTTGTGTAATTAAAAATAAAACGTATCGTTGAAAATTCAAAAGATATGAGACGTAAGGTTTTTTCTTCAAATTAAGTAGCTCTAAACCCCTTCACTATGAAGGGAATGAAGGTATGATGAAAAATCCGCCATTTTTTAATTCGTTGAATTCAACTAGGGTGTGACCTATGTTACCATCATATCTTGATCACAAACAAATCTATTTAGTAATATCTGTATGTTGTGAAAAACAAAGATATGCTTCATAAAAGAATCATTCAAAATTCGAAAAGAAACAAGAATGACATTCTATCCAATATTAGGCATTTTTTCATAACGTTACTTTCAAAATAAACCTTGACTCTGATACAATGTCTCTACCTGGGACGAAAGGATTCGAACCTCCGAATACCGGGACCAAAACCCGTTGCCTTACCACTTGGCCACGCCCCATCTATATTTCCATTCTACACTAATAAAGAATAATATTAGTATTGGGTCTTGGTCAATTACAGGGTAATTTTCTATATAAAATCTTTATAGAATAGGATTAGATTCTTGCTAGGATTTTTACGCGTGTAGATATAGAATTCAGCCGAATTCATTGATCATTACATAGAATTTAATTAAGATATTCTATGAAAGTATTATTTCTTCTATTCTCCTTTGTTTGAGAATTGGGGAATTTTTGATTGGGTGGGTTCAAAGAAAAAGAAGGATTTTTTTCTACCTTACTTTACTTAATTTTCCTTATATCATTAACTCAATCAAAATGCAATTATCTCCAAGAACAAAACGCCTGTTATGCTTAATATCTTTAGTTTGATCTGCATTTGTCTTAATTCTGCCTTTTTTTCGAGTAGTCTTTTCTTCGCCAAATTGCCCGAGGCCTACGCTTTTTTGAATCCAATCGTAGATCTTATGCCAGTCATACCTTTGTTCTTTTTTCTCTTAGCCTTCGTTTGGCAAGCTGCTGTAAGTTTTCGATGAGATCCTTAATATTATTCTATAAACTTAATGCTTTATTCGAAAAAAATTATAAAAATTAATGAGATCAAATTAGTCTTATACTATAAACCTTCGATTCAAACATTGAAAGTCTTGGTTGGATAGCTTCGAGAAATCCAAATCTGGCTCACGCCGTATTCCCCATTCTGCCCTTTTGAAAGACCCTATATATATATATATAGTTAAGGTTAGGATCCCCCGCAATATCGAATTGGAGGTATGAAATAAATTTTTGGTAATGGAGGATCTATTCTCTTTTCTCATTTTTTTTTCCAAAAAAAGATCTTGGAGATTGTGTAATGCTTACTCTCAAACTTTTCGTTTACACAGTAGTGATATTCTTTGTTTCTCTATTTATCTTTGGATTCCTATCTAATGATCCGGGGCGTAATCCTGGACGTGAAGAATAAAAAAGGGCGTTTTCATTTTCATTGCTTGATTTTAAAATTTTCTTAGGATTTTTTATCTATTCCACATGGTTCACCAGGAAACATTAAAAAGGGTTGGCGAAATTTGAAAGAGAAATCAAATATTAAGTCATCAACAAAAACGGAAAGAGAGGGATTCGAACCCTCGGTACGAATAACTCGTACAACGGATTAGCAATCCGCCGCTTTAGTCCACTCAGCCATCTCTCCCAATTGAAAAAGATAATTATTATGTTACATTACACATGAAATAAGGATTGAAAAAGTATTTCTTTCTCTTTCTTTATCTTATCTATATTTTATCTACAACTTTTATTAGCAATTACAGTTAGTTCAAGTAAGGGATCGAAAGATTCAATAGAAAAAACAGAAAGAAGACCCCCTTTGCTTTGATTTTGTTCGAAAGGGCCCTTTTTAGTCCCGTGGCCTGGCCTGGTAAGTACCTAGCCGGGCCTTTTTTTGTTCCAACGAATCCTAGCTAAAACGGTTTCTCTAATAAAAAAAAGGGGGGGTTGCTATTAAAGCAACAACAAAAAGACGAAGGGCTTTTTTCATTCTTATTATTTTTTTTTTTTTTTATTTTTATGAATTTTGGAATCCCCACGAAAAACGTAAACACTTTCATTTTCATGATTCTTTTATGATCCTATCTTGATTAGCCCAAATTATCCCTGTTCGACAAAAGACCCTTTGTATATAATAATCGCATTGTAGCGGGTATAGTTTAGTGGTAAAAGTGTGATTCGTTCGAGTAATCCCCTTAAAAGGTTAAGGGGTCTTTTCGGTTTAATTAATATTCCGATAAAAAACTTTATTTCTTAAAAGGATTTAATCCTTTACCTCTCAATGACATATTGGAGGAAAAATATAAATTATCGTGACTTGTATCCAAGGATCACTTTAAAAATTTTTAATTTGGTTATGAAATTACGAAACAGAATTATTCAACTAGATCAATACGTCCAATTGGCTGAGTATGAGTAAAGGGTCCATGGATGGAGATAGAAAAGTAGATTTCTAATCGTAACTAAATCTTCCAATTTATTTTATTTGTAGAAACTAAATTGAAGCAAAATAGTATAGCTATTAAAGGATAACTTTAGTTTACTAGAGTTATCGACATATTATTT